CTAGATGGAAGAAGATTCTCTTTGAAAAGTAATTTGGTACCATCTGCTAGAGCTTGAAGAATTCCCAAAGGTCCCGCGTATTCAGGACCAATACGTTGTTGTATACCCGCAGATATTTCTCTTTCTAACCAAACAATTACTAGTACACCTATTGTAATTCCTAATACAAGAGTAAAAATAGGGATAAGTACCCATAGAATCCCATAGACCTCTTTTAAGGATTCCAATATAGAAAAAGAATTGATAGCTTGTACTTCTGTTGTATCAATTATCATTTTAACGATCAACTTCTCCCATAATAATATCTATACTACCTAGTATCGTCATAATATCAGCCAATTTCATTCTTTTAACTAACTGAGGAAGAATTTGCAAATTAATAAATCCCGGCGGCCGAATTTTATATCGCCAAGGAAAAACACCCTTATCTCCTATCAGAAAAATTCCCAATTCTCCCTTTGGTGCTTCGACTCTCGCATAAAGTTCTTGCTTCGACAATTCAAAAGTCGGAGAAGGTTTTTTACTAATGAATCGATAGTCAAACTCATTCCATACAGTATCTTTAACTCTATTAAAGCGGCGGATTTCTAAATTTTCATAGGGCCCTCCCGGAATTCCTTCTAGGGCCTGTTGAATAATTTTTATGGATTCTGTCATTTCACTGATTCGTACTAAATAACGAGCTAATGAATCCCCCTCTTTTTGCCATTGGACTTCCCAATCAAATTCATCGTAACACTCATAATGATCAACTTTGCGAAGATCCCATTGTATTCCGGAAGCTCGTAGCATTGGTCCCGACAAACCCCAATTTATTGCTTCCTCTCCACCAATAATGCCTACTCCTTCAACTCGTTCTAAAAAAATGGGATTCCGTGTAATAAGCTTTTGATATTCAGCAATTCCTGTTAAAAAATAATCGCAAAAATCCAAACATTTATCTATCCAGCCATGAGGTAAATCAGCAGCGACTCCACCAATACGAAAAAAATTGTGCATCATTCGCATACCGGTGGCAGCTTCGAATAGGTCATATATCAATTCTCTTTCTCGAAAAATATAGAAGAAAGGAGTCTGTGCCCCAATATCTGCCATAAAAGGGCCAAGCCATAACAAATGTGAAGCTATACGACTTAACTCCAACATAATGACTCTTATATAACTGGCCCTTTTAGGGACTTGAATATTGCCTAATTGCTCTGGCGCATTTACTGTTATTGCTTCTGTGAACATAGTAGCTAAATAATCCCAACGTGTTACATAAGGCAAATATTGTATAATTGTTCTATTTTCCGCAATTTTTTCCATACCTCTGTGTAAATAACCCAATATTGGTTCACAGTCAATAACATCTTCACCATCTAGAGTAACAATGAGTCGAAGAACACCATGCATTGATGGGTGGTGAGGTCCCATATTGACTATCATGAGGTCTTTTCTTGTAGATGGTACAGTCATAGGTTTTTCCTGATTCATTCTTCCATGAATTGTTGAAAGCGAAAAGAAGTTAATCAAACTTTAAGCGAATAATTCAAACTAACTCTTCAAATTAACGAGTTTTTCTCTCTCGAATATCCAACTGCCCTATTAATTCTTTATAACGCGCTCTATTTTTTTTTGACAAATAAGCCAGCAACCGTTGACGTTTTCCCAGAATTTTCCGCAGACCTCTTTGAGATAAATAGTCTTTTTTGTGCAATTCCAAATGTGAAGTAAGTCTCCGTATCTTATTGGTGAAACTTACTACTTGAAATTCAACAGATCCTCTATTTTCTTTGTTTTCTTCTTGTTCTTTCAAAATAATTGAAATAAATGAATTTTTTACCATAAAAGAATTTGACACTCCCCTTTTTACAGATATTGATTTTATTGATCAGTAATAATAATGTCAGAAATTTTAATGTAGTATACACAATAATCAGAATTTCTTTATTATATTCATTTTATAAATTAACATGAATCAATCCGATTTTTGAGTTCATTTGGATAGTGATACAAAAAGACGATACCAATTAGTACAAAGATTCTGTTGATTAATTTATAGCTTTAATTGATACGCTATTTCCTTATTTTTTATCCTAAATTGGGATGTAAGACAGTACATGTGTGCATCGGGTTACTTACAGATAACCTGGATATTTACAGATCACGGACAGCAGAGAAAATGAAAAATATGATTGATAGAACAACAGAATATATAGGAAACTCAAAATTTAAAATTAGGGATACATATATATCCTTAACATACTAAAACGGCTCCCATTATTGGTGTCAAACCAATAGCGATTCATACAAGCTAAATCCTCTAATCGATAATTAGGCCAAAAAAAGAACTTTAATTTAATTAATTCATTGTTTTTTTTTTCACTTTCATCCAAAAATTGACTCCAGTTTTTTATCTTGTTCTCCTTGCAAAATAATTTATTTCTATGCACATTATTTTGATTCTTTAAATTGAAGGAAATTAGAATTCTCAATTCTCTACGACGTTTAGACGATAAAATTTTTTCAGGAACAAGCAAATCAGAATTATTTTTGTCTATCTTTAGAGTTTTATGTCTTGGAATGGATTCATCCAAATTATTCTTAGCAACATTTTTTGGGTTTCGGTATCTTTGATTACTTTGGTGCTTACTTTTATGAACCAATGAAATACCTATGATTTGATACATAAAAAACTTTCCGTCATTTTTTACAGATAGACGGGCAGGTTCCATAATTAATATTCCCTTTTTCGTTAATTGTGTAAGATTTAAACGTCTCCTCATTATATCCAGATTCATTTCTTTCTTTTGAATATAGGATATCGTAATTTTTCTTACATTTATTAGGCTAATCAGGAGACCATATATTTGGATATTATTCATCATTTTTTGATTCAATTGATTCAAACGTCCAGTCCATCTTAATTGCAAAGGAAAATCTCCTTTGAGTAATATTTTTAGTTTTTCGATCGATTCTAAAAAAGATTTTTCAATATTGTTTTGATTCTTTAATTCAAAATATTGTTTTGGATTGGATGGGCTAAAATTTAAAAAATCCTCATCCTTTTCTTGCTTTCCTTTGAGATTTTGATTTTTACTAAAATTTGGATTTATATTCAAATTAAAAAGAAGTAAGTTGCTTGGGATAAACCAAGGTTTCTCTTTATATTTATGATAAAGTATCACAAACTCTGGAAAGAACAAAATTTTTGGATTTGATATGAGGCGGTTTAAGATTAAGAATTTTTCATTCATTCCCATCCAATCAAAAGACATTCCTATCCAATTAAAAAAGATCTTTTTGTAATTGATTTCGGGATTTGAATCAATCGGAAGATAAAAAAGACCATTATTATGAATTTTATTCCTTATTTGGATTTGGTCCTTATTAGGTTCAACCTGAATATTTGTATTCAATTTCCAACCCAAATATTTTCTATCTGTATTTTTTTCCATATATATAATATCACTTTTTCCTAGAGAATTCTTGATAGAAATATTTTTGAATATGTTAACAATTTTTTCTTTTTTTCTGGTGGGATTTTCTTGCTTTTTATTTGTTTCTAATGATGATCTATAAATATAGGACTTCTTTTTAGTTTCAGAATGAATATATTTATATGATAAATGATCATATCTATAGTTTTTTTGAAAATTATATTCTTTATTTGGTAATAAATAGACTTTCAAATTTTGTTTTTTTTTGTAATCAAATAATTGGTCTTTTTCATAGGAATACCATTTATTTAGATCCTTATTTTGAGAGGGCTGGCATTGATTTTTTCCATTTCGCCATTTTTGTGGGACTAATCTAGACCATGTAATCTGAGATAAATCGTATTGATAATGACCTCTTAACCAGTTTTTCCATGGATTTATTCCATAATTTGGAGAATTTGGAAGTTTCTTATGTCTTACTTCAGAATCAAATATTCCTTGTCTTCCAAAAAAATCCTTTATTTCCTTCTTAAGAAAAAAAGATGGTTCATTATACTGAAGAATAGATCTTAACTTATTGAAGTTAATAACCTGGGTTTGTGATAATTTTAAAAATACATATTTTTGTGACAAGTAAGATAAATCAAAAAAAATATGTGACTTCCGCTTACTATTTCTAAGATTATCAAAAGCCTTTTTTATAGTCATAGTCGAAATAAAGTCAATTTTATTTTGTTTTGTTTTATTAATCTTTTCTTGATTTGTTTCGTTATTGTCAATGTATATCTCAAGAATTTTTTTTGTTGATTCCATAAGAAGTTGTAGAGCGATTCTGCGCATATTAATGATACATAGAAAGATATCTATGTATATTTTTTCAACGAAAAATTTCACTATTAATTCAATATTATTTCTTTTTAATATTTTCCAAATTTTTGGGGGTGATTCTCCATTATTCTTTTTATTTTTTTTGATTCCCGGCGTTACTTTTTTTTTATTTTTTTTCATTATTTCGATTTGATTTCTGAGTGTGTTTCTTCTATCAATTCTATGTTTCATTTCTTTTTCTGCCTGTGAATAATTTGTCAAACCTGTAGATCGATTTTGACTAAGTGATTCATGAATTATCTGATTGTTGATTATAGAATCTTTTTCTATTTCAGTTTCATTTGATTCATATATTTCTCTCGGTATAAATAATGGAATTTTATTTACTTTTAAAAGTTCTTTTAGTATTTGTTTTACAAATAAAAATGCTTTTGCTTCTTTTTTTTTTATTTTTTTTAAAGCTTTTCGAACTCTAAAATTGAATTTTCTTATTTCGACTTTATAGTCTATATCTTTAAAAATGGGTTCAAAAAAGGAAGGTGTTTTTCGCGGAGGCCCAAAAGGATATTCCGTTTCCATTCCCAAAACTGTTAAAAAACAAGAATCAAAATCATCTTGTTGCTTTTGATCTCTATCAGAGAGTCGTAGCTTAGATCTGTGCCAAGGTTTCAAATGAAAAGGATATAGGATTTTTATCTGAAAACCTTCTCTTAACCAATTTTTAGGAAATTCTGTTTTGGAGAATTGAAG